CTCATGATGTTCATATCGATCTATTATGCGCCTTTGCATCTAGCATTGGGTAGACCTCATACAATAACTTTCATAGCTCTACCCTATCTTTTATTTCATTTCTTCTGCAATAATAATAATCACAAACACCTTTTGAATTATGGATCCACTAATCAAAATTCAATGCGTAATTTTAGCATTCAAAGGATATTCCTGAATAATCTTATTTTTCAGTTATTGAACCTTTTCATTTTACCAAGTTCAATGTTAGTCAGATTAGTCAACATTTATATGTTTCGATGCAACAACCAATTCTTATTTCTAACAAGTAGTTTTGTTGGTTGGTTAATTGGTCACATTTTATTCATGAAATGGGTTGGATTGGTATTAGTCTGGATACAGAAATTGGTATTAGTCTGGATACAGAAAAATAATTCTATTAAATCTAATGTACTTATTCGATCTAATAAGTACATTATGTCAGAATTGAGAAATTGGATGTCTCGAATCTTTATTATTTTTTTATTTATTTCCTCAATATACTATTTAGGGAGAACACCACTGCCTGCTTTTATTTTCAATAAAAAACTGTCAGAAATTCAAGAAAGAGGTGAAATTGATAAAAAAGAAGGAGGTGAAATTGATAAAAAAGAAAAAATAGGTGCAGAATCTCTTTCTGCTTCTCTTTTTTCGGAATATCTTTCTGCTTCTCTTTTTTCGAAGGAAAGAGAGAATTCGTACAAAATCGATGAAAGAGAGGAGAAAGATAAAGATATCTTTCGATTGGAAAAACCTTTTTTAAGGATGATTTTCGATTATAAACGATTCGATCGTCCTTTGCGATATATAAAAAATGATCGATTTGAAAATGCTGTAAGAAATGAAATGTCACAATTCTTTTTTCATACATCTCAAAGTGATGGAAAAGAAAGAATATCTTTTACGTATCCATCTAGTTTATCAACTTTTCTTGAAATGATGCAAAGAAAGACATCTCTCTTCACAACAGAAAAACTCTCCTATGATGAATTGGATAATCATTGGAGTTCGATTAATGAACAAAAAAGAAACAACCTAAGTAATCAATTTCTAAATAGGGCCGAAGCTCTAGATAAGGAATTTTTTGCTTTGGATGTACTCGAAAAAAAGATTAGATTATGTAATGATGAGACTAAAAAATACTTACCTAAAATATATGATCCTTTGTTGAACGGACCCTATCGCGGACGAATCAAAAAAAGTTTTTTATTCTCAATCAAGAATAAAACTTACACAAAAAACTACATTTTGATAAATAAGATTCACGCCATCCTTCTTAATATTAATACTGATTATCCAGACTTTGAACAGAAAATAGATAGATTTGATAAAAAATCATTATCAAATGAAATTCGTTTTTTTTTTAACTTGATCAGTCAATTTTCTGGAAAATCAGTATCCAATTTCAATTTTAAAGGACTTTATTTATTTCGAGAACATGAAAAGATGGATTCCGAAGCTAAAAAAGAAAAAATGAAATTTTTATTCGACGCAATTCTAACTGATGCGAACGATAAAACAATTATAAATAGAAAAAAATGTATTGGAATAAAAGAAAGCAGTAAAAAAGTTCCTCGATGGTCATACAAATTCATTGACGAAGAAGAATACCTGGAAAGCAATGGTACAAGAGAAGATTATGAGATTTGTTCAAGAAGACCCAAACCACCTATAGTAATTTATACTGAGACTGATAACTCAGAGAATGCCGATGCTTATACGTATCCCAAGGATACTGATAATTCTGATGGAAAAGAAGAATTTGCTTTAATAGATTATTCACAACAATCGGATTTTAGCCGAGACATAATCAAAGGATCTAGACGCGTTCAAAGACGTAAAACTGTTAATTGGAAAATCCTTCAAGCAAGTCCACATTCTCCTCTTTTTTTGGACAAAATTGACAAATCCTCTTTCTTTTCTTTTGAGATTTTCGAGCCAATGAAAATCTTTTTTCTAAATTGGATGTGGAAAAAGAAAAATACAGAATTGACAATTTCGGATTATACAGAGGAAAAGAAAAAGAAAAAAGAGATTAAGAAAAAAGAGGAAGCAGAGCGTATGGAAATAGCGGAAGCCTGGGAAAACACTCAAAATGCTCAACCAATAAGAAGTCTTTTATTAGTAACCCACTCGATTATTAGAAAATATATTCTATTACCCTCATTGATAATAACTAAAAATATCGTTCGTATACTATTATTTCAATCTCCCGAATGGTCAGAGGATTTAAAGGATTGGAATAGAGAAATGTATATTAAGTGCACCTATAATGGCGTTCCATTATCCGAAACAGAATTTCCGAAAAACTGGCTAACTGAGGGTATTCAAATAAAGGTCCTTTTTCCTTTTCGTCTGAAACCTTGGCACAGATACAGATCTAAGCTACGATCCCCTCAAAAGGAAAAGGATCCAATGAAAAAAAAAGTGAAAAAAATGGATTTCTTCTTTTTTACAGTTTTCGGAATGGAAGTAGAACTTCCCTTTTCTTCTTCTTACCGAAAGCGACGTTCGTTTTTTGATCCCATTTTTAAAGAACTTAAAAAAAGAATAAGAATTTGGAAAAAGAATTTTTTTCAAAGAACAAAATCTTTTCTAAATATCACAAAAGAAAAAGCACAATGGATCATCCAAATTATTCTATTTCTAAAAGAAAAAAGAAAAAAACTATCATTATCAGAATTGAAAAAAATAAAAATATATGAATTGAATGAAATTCAAAAAGATTCAACAAAAAGTAAGAGTAATCCAATGATTTACGAATCCACCATTCCAATTCAATCTATTAATTGGACAGACTGTTCATTGACAGAAAAAAAAATAAAAGATCTGAATGATAGAACAAAGAAAATCATAAAACAAATAGAAGAATTTAAAAAAGACAAGAAAAAAGGTTCAGAGAGAAATATTTGTTCTAAGAAAACAACTTATGATGATAAAAGATTAGAATTACAAAAAAATATTTGGCAGATATTACAAAAAAGAAATGTTCGATTATTCCGCAAATCACATTATTTTTTTAAATTTTTCATAGAAAGGGTATATATAGATATCTTTCTATGTATCATTAATATTCCTAAAATCAATGTACAACTTTTTCTTGAATCAACAAAAAAGATTCTTAATAAATACATTTACAATAATGAAGCAAATGAAGAAAGAAAAAGAAGTGATAAAAAAGATCAAAGTCTAATTCACTTTATTTCTACTATAAAAAAATCAATTTGTAATATTAGGAATACGAATTCACAGAATTTTTGTGACGTATCCTCTTTGTCACAAGCATATGTATTTTTTAAATTATCACAAACCCAAGTTATTAACTTAGATAAGTATAAATTAAGATCCCTTTTTGAATATCATGGAACACCTCTTTTTCTTAAGAATGAAATAAAGGATTATTTTTTTGGAGTACAAGGAATATCTCATTCCAAATTAAAACATAAGAGCGCTCCCAATTCTGTAATGAATCAATGGACAAATTGGTTAAAAGGTCATTATCAATACGATTTATCTCAGAATGAATGGTCTAGATTAGTATCCCAAAAATGGCGAAATAAAATGAATGAACGCCATGTGGCTCAAAATAAAGATTTAACCAAATATCATTCATATGAAAAAAACGGATTAATTCTTTACAAAAAACAAGAAATAGACTCATTAACAAATCAAAAAAAAAAAATGAAAAAACAATATGGGTATGATCTTTTATCATATAAATCTATTAATTATGCAGATAAGAAGGACTCATATATTTATGGATATAGATCGTCATTCCAAGCAAATAATAACCAAGCGATTTCTTATAATTGCAACACGCGTAAAAAAAAAAAATGGGATATGACGGATGATATTCCTATCAAGAATTATATAGTAGAAGATTCTATTCTAGATATGGAAAAAAATCTGGATAGAAAGTGTTTTGATTGGAGAATTCTGAATTTTTGTCTTAGAAATAAAATGCATTTTGGGGGTTCGATCGATACCGATTATTATTTTACGCTTCATCAAGAAATAAACCCATCCAATAACAATAAAAAAAAAAACCTTTTTGATTGGATGGGAATGAATGTAGAAATACTAAATCGTTCTATAGCGAATCGGGAATCTTTTTTCTTATCTAAAAATTGGATATCTTATAATGCATATACGAGTAACCCATGGATCATCTCAATCAAATTCCTTTTTTTGAATTTGAATGTAAATCAAAATGTTAGTGAAAAGAAAAAGATCACGGAAAAGAATAAAACAGAATATGCAAGTCGACTAAATCTTGAAGCATCCCTTTCAAAGAAAGAAAAAGATGTTAAAGAAGATTATGCAGGATCCGACATAAAAAAGAGTGTAAAAAAAGATAGATACACGAACAACATCGAAGCAGAACTTAATTGCTTCCTAAGAGGGTATTTGCCTTTTCAATTGAACTGGCATGATTGCTTAAATGAAAGAATAATGAATAATATCCAAGTATATTGTCTCCTGCTTAGACTGAAAAATCTAAAAGAGATTGCTATAGCCTCTATTCAAAGAGGAGAACTAAGTCTAGATATTATGAAAATTAAGAATCAGAAGGATTTCACTCTTACAGAATTGAATAAAAATACGGAATTGATAAAAAATGGAATATTGAGTATCGAACCAACTCGTCTGTCTAGAAGAAACCACGAACAATTTAATATGTATCAAATCATAGGCCTTTCGTTTATTCATAAGAGAAAGCACCAAATTATTAAGAAATCCATTACAAGAACAAGAGATCAAAAGCTGACTGAAAATAAAGAAAAAAAGAATTATGATTTGCTTGTTCCTGAAAATATTTTATCCGCTAGACGTCGTAGAGAATTGAGAATTCTAATTTGTTTCAATCCTAAGAATAGAAATAGTGTGCATAGAAATAAGGCATTTTACAATGAGAATAAAGTGAATAATTGCTGTCAAGTTTTGGCTACAAGTAAAGATCTTGATAGAGATAAAAAAAAACTAATTAATTTAAAGTTATTTCTTTGGCCAAATTATCGATTAGAAGATTTAGCTTGTATGAATCGCTATTGGTTTGATACCAATAATGGCAGCCGTTTCAGTATGGTAAGGATACATATGTATCCCCGATTGAAAATTAGTTAATCTACATTTTTTCTTTTTTTTCTATTTCTCGTAACATATCTGATATGTGAAAACAAATAGATGCACATACGCATTGTCTTACCCTCTATTCTGAGGCACGATACTAATTCAATGATATATCCTACCCATTAGATCTATAACTGAATCTTCTTATTTGAAGTCTACAATTTTGCTTTTGTGAATGCATAAATATAGTATTTTTTGTATACCTATTTGAATTGAGTTGATTAATCAAAATTTATTTGAAAAATCAGGAACTCTTAAGAAAATTAAGATTATTGTATATACCAAATTGAAAATGAGTGTCATTATTATTACTGATCAATAAAAATATCTAGACTCTATAAAATAAAAAAGGGGGGGAAAGACAAGCTTTCATTTTTTTATGGTAAAAAAATCATTTATATCCGTTATTTCACAAGAAAAAAAAGAAGAAAACCCGGGATCGATTGAATTTCAAGTATTCAATTTCACCAATAAGATACGAAGACTTACTTCACATTTGGAATTGCACAGAAAAGACTATTTATCTCAAAGGGGTTTACGTAAAATTCTGGGAAAACGGAAACGACTCCTGTCTTATTTGTCAAAGAAAAATGGAATACGTTATAAAAAATTAATTAATCAGTTGGATATTCGGGAGCCACAAACTAATTAATTTGAAGAGTCGTTTTGAATTATTCGATTTATTAGATCTTGAATCTTGATGAACTCATTTTTGTTTTAAGCAATTCATGGAAGAATGAATCGAGGAAAAACTTATGAATGCCCCAGCTACAAGAAAAGACCTCATGATAGTCAATATGGGTCCTCACCACCCATCAATGCATGGTGTTCTTCGACTTATTGTTACTCTAGATGGTGAGGATGTTATTGATTGTGAACCAATATTGGGTTATTTACATAGAGGGATGGAAAAAATTGCAGAAAACCGAACAATTGTACAATATCTGCCTTATGTAACACGTTGGGATTATTTAGCTACTATGTTCACAGAAGCAATAACCGTAAATGGACCGGAACAGTTAGGAAATATTCAAGTACCTAAAAGAGCCAGCTATATTCGAATAATTATGTTGGAGTTGAGTCGTATAGCTTCTCACCTACTATGGCTGGGACCTTTTATGGCAGATATTGGTGCACAAACCCCTTTCTTCTATATTTTCAGAGAAAGAGAATTAATATATGATCTATTCGAAGCTGCCACAGGTATGAGAATGATGCATAATTTTTTTCGTATCGGAGGGGTAGCGGCCGATCTACCTCATGGCTGGATAGATAAATGTTTGGATTTCTGCGATTATTTTTTAACAAGGGTTGTTGAATATCAAAAACTTATTACGCGAAATCCTATTTTTTTAGAACGGGTTGAGGGAGTAGGCATTGTTGGTGGAGAGGAAGTAATAAATTGGGGTTTATCAGGACCAATGCTTCGGGCTTCCGGAATACAATGGGATCTACGTAAAGTTGATCATTATGAATGTTACGAGGAATTTGATTGGGAAGTTCAATGGCAAAAAGAAGGAGATTCATTAGCTCGTTATTTAGTACGAATTGGTGAAATGGTAGAATCCATAAAAATTATTCAACAGGCTCTGGAAGGAATTCCGGGAGGGCCATATGAGAATTTAGAAATCCGTTGCTTTGATAGAGAAAAGGATCCAGAATGGAATGATTTTGAATATCGATTCATTAGTAAAAAGCCGTCTCCGACTTTTGAATTACCGAAACAAGAACTTTATGTGAGAGTTGAAGCCCCAAAGGGAGAATTAGGAATTTTTCTAATAGGGGATCAGAATGGCTTTCCTTGGAGATGGAAAATTCGTCCCCCGGGTTTTATCAATTTGCAAATTCTTCCTCAGTTAGTTAAAAGAATGAAATTGGCTGATATTATGACAATACTAGGTAGCATAGATATCATTATGGGAGAAGTTGATCGTTGAAATGATAATTGATACAACAGAAGTACAAGATATCAATTCTTTTTCCAGATTGGAATCTTTAAAAGAGGTGTATGGAATTATATGGATACTTGTCCCTATTTTGACTCTTGTATTGGGAATCACAATAGGTGTGCTAGTGATTGTATGGTTAGAAAGAGAAATATCCGCAGGGATACAACAGCGTATTGGACCTGAATACGCCGGTCCTTTGGGAGTTCTTCAAGCTCTAGCAGATGGAACAAAACTACTTTTCAAAGAGAATCTTATTCCATCTAGGGGAGATATTCGTTTATTCAGTATTGGACCATCCATATCAGTCATATCAATTCTAGTAAGCTATTCAGTAATTCCTTTTGGCTATAACTTTGTTTTAGCTGATCTCAATATCGGTGTTTTTTTATGGATTGCTATTTCGAGTATTGCTCCCATTGGACTTCTTATGTCAGGATATGGGTCAAATAATAAATATTCCTTTTTGGGTGGTCTACGGGCTGCTGCTCAATCGATTAGTTATGAAATACCATTAACTCTATGTGTGTTATCAATATCTCTACGTGTGATTCGTTGAGACAGAAACTTTTCCATGCTCCTTTCTTTTCGTCTTGATTTCTTTTCTTCTTTATAGGAAATTGATAGGAAAGGGGTAGAAAAAATGGAATAGATATCCTGATTTTGGATTTTCATTATTTTTATTCGGAATTCGGATTGATGAACTAAATCAGATAGTTATATGAGTGAAATAAAACAGCTTCCATTTATTCATTATTCATTGATTTAATATTCTAATATTCTATAATATTCTCTAATTTGAATTATTAATTTAATGAAATTGAAATAATTTGAATTATTAATTTAATGAAATTGAAATTCAATATCAATATATTTAGTAATAAAATTCAAAAAATAGATATATATTTATAGATATATATTTGTATTTTGAATATAGAATATTGATATTTAAGAATATAATAAACTATTTTAATTTAAACTATTTAATATAATATAATATTAATATAAAATTCTTTCAAATTCTTAATATCTTAATATATATATATTATTAATATATAATATATTAAGATATAATATAATCTATATATAGATATAGAATTAATATACTATGATTTGAATTTCATTTGAATCTGCAGTAAAAATATTGAGTCTCATTTTCTATGTATAAGAATTAAGTGAAAAAAAAATTATAAACGGAAGAAAGCGTTTACCCCAAAATTGGTTGATTAGTCATCCTGTTTTGAAGCGGGCTCAAAAGACCAACCTTATTGAGTTTTCACTATCGTTTGTATGAATTACCATACATCTATTACCATAAGGGGAGATTGATAAAAAATGCGTGGATGGTTAGAAACACCAAGATACACAAGGGATTAGTAATGGAGATTATGTAAATTCTCCAAAAGAGCATTTCCGCATAATATAAAAAGAATACAAATTGGGGCTTTAAGTTGGTAGAAAAAATCAGGCAGTACTCCCCACAATTCCGATCCAGAGTATGCTCCTATCCACTCATTAAATAAATAACTATCAGAAACGAAATAATCCTTTAATTTTTTTTTAAGTCCCTTTTTGTTTTGCACATAAAAAAAAGAAGAATAGGAACGAAAAAAAAAAAAACAAAAGAATAGAATACAATAAAAAAAAGAGGGATCCCTTTTGATTCTTTCTTATATCCATATTCATGGAAATACAATTTATGTCATAATTCATAAACTAATGTCGAATTTTTTTTCGTAATCAAAAACGACGGGTTATTGAGAATTCTAAAGGAGTATTTTATTGAATTGAAGAGTTCAATTATTACTCAACAAATTCAAATTATTAAGGGATGAGATCAATTCGGAAGTACCTTTTTTGTATTTATTATTATAACAGACAGAATTCAATTGGTCTAATTCAGGACCGTCCAATGGATTTGAATCCTATCTATCCTAGGGATATATCAAGATAAATAACCGGCCCGGTCCCTTAGATTTATTTATGACCTTCGAGGAGCCGTATGAGGTGAAAATCTCATGTACGGTTCTGTAATAGCGATGGGAACAGTAATGTTATCACCGACTAGGATTATCTAACAGTTTAAGTACAGTTGATATAGTTGACGCGCAATCAAAATATGGTTTTTGGGGATGGAATTTATGGCGTCAACCTATAGGTTTTATCATTTTTCTAATTTCTTCCCTAGCGGAATGTGAAAGATTACCTTTTGATTTACCAGAAGCAGAAGAAGAATTAGTAGCAGGTTATCAAACCGAATATTCGGGTATAAAATTTGGTTTATTTTACGTTGCTTCCTATTTAAACTTATTAGTTTCTTCATTATTTGTAACAGTTCTTTACTTGGGCGGTTGGAATATCTCTATTCCGTACATATTTGTTTCTGAGCTTTTTGAAATAAATAAAACATGTGGAGTTTTTGGAACTACAATTGGTATCTTTATTACATTAGCTAAAACTTATTTGTTCTTGTTCCTTTCTATCACAACAAGATGGACTTTGCCTAGGCTAAGAATGGATCAATTATTAAATCTTGGATGGAAATTTCTTTTACCTATTTCTCTGGGTAATCTATTATTAACAACTTCGTTTCGACTATTTTCACTGTAAAAGATTGATATTCAATATTCATAACTTGTCTCAAACAAGAGAAAGAAACAAAACAAAAATATTCATAGATATTCACGATATGTTCCTTATGGTAACTGGGTTCATGAATTATGGTCAACAAACAGTACGAGCTGCAAGATACATTGGTCAAAGTTTCATGATTACCTTAGCCCACGCAAATCGTTTACCTGTAACTATTCAATATCCTTATGAAAAATTAATAACATCGGAACGTTTCCGCGGTCGAATCCATTTTGAATTTGATAAGTGCATTGCTTGTGAAGTATGTGTTCGTGTATGTCCTATAGATCTACCCGTTGTTGATTGGAAACTGGAAACTGATATTCGAAAGAAACGATTGCTTAATTACAGTATTGATTTTGGGATCTGTATATTTTGTGGTAACTGCGTTGAGTATTGTCCAACAAATTGTTTATCAATGACTGAAGAATATGAACTTTCGACTTATGATCGTCACGAATTGAATTATAATCAAATTGCTTTGGGCCGTTTACCAATGTCAGTAATTGACGATTATACAATTCGAACAATTCAATTCAAATAAAATTCTGTATTTCTATTTAGATTTATAGAATTTTATTAATAATATAGTTTCTAGTTTCGAAATAGTTTCGAATACTCGTTCGTATAAAGAATTAGATTCGTCCTATAACTGTACCTAGATGAATTCACACTCCTTAGGATTTAATTCAATTAGGAATTTAGTATATAAAATTTTTTCCTGGTCGTATCAATAAGGTCATGAAATTTCAATTTATTTATCTTTTATTTTTCATCTAATGGATTTACCTGAACCGATACATGATTTTCTTTTAATCTTTCTGGGATCAGGTCTTGTATTAGGAAGTCTAGGAGTAGTATTATTTACCAACCCAATTTTTTCTGCCTTTTCGTTGGGACTGGTTCTTGTTTGTATATCTTTATTCTATATTTTATCAAACTCCCATTTTGTAGCTGCAGCACAGCTACTTATTTACGTAGGAGCTATAAACGTTTTAATCATATTTGCTGTGATGTTCATAAATGGTTCAGAATATTACCAAGATTTTCATCTTTGGACCGTTGGGGATGGAGTTACTTTGGTGGTTTGTACAAGTATTTTTGTTTCACTAATAACTACTATTCCAGATATATCATGGTACGGGATTATTTGGACTACAAGATCAAATCAGATTATAGAGCAAGATTTGATAAATAATAGTCAACAAATTGGAATTCATTTATCAACAGATTTTTTTCTTCCATTTGAACTCATTTCAATAATTCTTTTAGCTGCTTTGATAGGTGCAATTGTCGTGGCTCGCCAGTAAGAATAGAACTAGTAATATCAATCTAAATTCCATTTTGTTCTATTTATTTTATCTCCATTTCCTTTGAATTTTACATGTGAATGGGAAAGTGAAAGATTGTTTATGTTTAAAAGAATTTTCTTATTCGACTTATTACCAATATCTTCTTTTTGTCTGTACTTGTTATATTCTCTAGTCAATCGAATCTGTTGAAGTGTTGTTCATATTGAAATGAATCAAAATTGATAAGGAGTTGGTCAATGATGCTCGAACATGTACTTGTTTTGAGTGCCTATTTATTTTCTATCGGTATCTACGGATTGATCACAAGCCGAAATATGGTTAGAGCCCTTATGTGTCTTGAACTTATACTGAATGCGGTTAATATAAATTTCGTAGCTTTTTCTGATTTTTTTGATAGTCGCCAATTAAAAGGAAATATTTTTTCCATTTTTGTTATAGCTATCGCAGCCGCTGAAGCAGCTATTGGACCGGCTATTGTTTCGTCAATTTATCGTAACAGAAAATCAACTCGTATCAATCAATCGAATTTGTTGAATAAATAGTATTAATTAGAAAAATTGGAATTTCGAATATTGAAATTCGAATATTTATCAATTCAAATTCGCATGTATGATAACGTATGATCATGTTTGCGAAAACGTAAGAAATCAAAGTATCTTGGCCCTCTGTTATGAATTGATCCAGAGGTAGATTGATTAGAAAAATTCTGGTAAATCATTGATTCATCTGGTGTCGAAATATATGATTCATTTACAAGTTTACTAGATCGAAAATTGCTGATGTTCAAAAATTAATAGAGCCAATGTCTCATTCAGTAAAGATTTATGATACATGTATAGGATGTACTCAATGTGTCCGAGCCTGCCCCACAGATGTATTAGAAATGATACCTTGGGACGGATGTAAAGCTAAGCAAATAGCTTCTGCTCCAAGAACAGAGGACTGTGTTGGTTGTAAGAGGTGTGAATCCGCCTGTCCGACAGATTTCTTGAGTGTTCGAGTTTATTTATGGCATGAAACAACTCGAAGCATGGGTCTAGCTTATTGATACGTTTCAAAAAACCACATACGAATACCTTTTTTTTACTGACAAAAACCCGTGCTCAAAGTGGAAAAGATTTTTTTCCATTTTGAGCACGGGTTTTTCTGGCCCAAGTGTATCTTATTTTTACCACGAATTTTTTTCCTTGGTTAACAATAGTTGTAGTTTTCCCAATATCCGCGGGTTCCTTAATCTTCTTATTTCCCCATAGAGGAAATAAGGTAATTAGGTGGTATACTATTTTGATATGCTTAATGAATCTCCTTATAACAACCTATGCATTCTGTTATCATTTCCAATTGGACGATCCATTAATCCAGTTGACGGAGAATTATAAATGGATCCAATTTTTTGATTTTTACTGGAGATTCGGAATAGATGGACTCTCTATAGGCCCTATTTTACTGACGGGATTTATCA